GATAAGATGCCTGACTAAAGGATTATTTTGATAGAATAAATTAAGTAAATGAAATTTTACTCTTATTGTTGTTTTATTAAGAATTAAACTTAAGCCTTGAAAATCAAAATATCAAATGCATTTTACACTACAAAACAGAAAGATAAGCTAAAAAAGCTATTAGGTTCATACCCTAAACATAGAAATGATATTCTTCTTTCTAATTTTATTCAATTCTACAAAATTAACATTAGCAAATACTATAATAATTGGGGTTATTATAACTATTTGCTCAAACAACTGAATTTCTATATGAATAGGGTTAGAAATTTCAATTCTATCATTTTTACCATTTATATCTAATAAAAATAAACTAAGTTCAGAATCAATAGTTAAATATTTCATTATACAAAGAGTAGCTTCTACAATATTTGTTCTTAGAGTAATTTGTATGTTAATTGGGGTTAACATATTAAATGAAATAATACTAACAATATCGATGTTAATTAAATTGGGGTCGGCTCCTTTTCATTTGTGAGTCTTAATAATTATCGAAATAATCAGTTACTTTCCTTTATTTTTTCTATTAACTGTGYTAAAAATTCCACCATTGTCGATTATGTATCAGATTAATACAAAAATATTAACAATTCCTATCATACTCAGTATAATTATTAGTTCTGTTTCATGTCTTAATCAATCTTCWATACGAAAAACATTAGGATTYTCATCAATCTACAACATTAGAYTAATGATAATTTCAATCAATAAATTTAATGTAATAGTAATTTTCTTAAGAATTTACTCAACYATAATAATTTTTCTWGTATACATTTGCGAAAAAATGAAAATTAACTTCATTAATCAAATAATCTTTAACGAATTCAGAAATTGAATAAAAATTAWTATAWGAATTAACATCTTATCAATAAGAGGTTTTCCACCTTTAATAGGATTTTCAGCTAAACTTATAATTCTTCAGACTTTGGTCTATAATAATGAATTTTTTACAGCAACTGTAATATTAGTTACTTCTTTTTTAGTAACAATATTTTACACACGACTAACATTTTCATCATTAATAACTTTGTTTTCTTTCAAAAAATGGACTATTAATAAAAATAAACCTCTATTTTTTCTATTCTCATTAAACTTTACATTAAACGTCTTCTATATCTGTTCTTCAACAATTATGTAGAGGACTTTAAGTTAATTTAAAGTAAACTCTTAACCTTCAAAGTTATAAATATCTAAAAAAAATCAGGTAAGTCTTAGAAAAAATCATTGTCAAACTTGCAATTTGGGGTTTTTATTAAACTACAAGACCTCATATATTAAGAGAAATATTTCATTTCATTAGTAAATTTACAGTTTAATGCCTATCTTCAGCCATCTTAATCATAAAGTCCTATCCCCCATGAAAAAGTGATTATACTCCACAAACCATAGGGATATTGGTACTTTATACTTTCTATTTGGGATTTGATCTGGAATAATTGGAATAATGTTAAGAATAATTATTCGTATAGAACTTTCTCAACCAAGTTCTTTTATTAATAACGATCAAGCTTACAATGTAATTGTTACTTCTCATGCATTTATTATAATTTTCTTTATGGTTATGCCAATTATAATTGGAGGATTCGGAAATTGACTCCTACCTCTTATGATTGGAGCCCCCGACATAGCATTTCCTCGATTAAACAATATAAGATTTTGACTTTTACCACCTTCTTTAACTCTGTTATTAATGAGATCTATAATTGAAATAGGTGTAGGAACTGGGTGAACAGTTTACCCGCCTCTATCAAGAAATATTGCCCACTCAGGACCAAGAGTTGATTTATCAATTTTTTCTCTACACTTAGCAGGTATCTCATCTATTTTAGGTGCTATTAATTTTATTACCACAGTGATAAATATACGACCAACAGGAATATTAATAAGACGAACACCATTATTTGTATGATCTGTATTTATCACAGCAATTTTACTATTAATCTCCCTCCCTGTTTTGGCTGGTGCTATTACAATATTATTAACAGATCGAAATATCAATACAACATTTTTTGATCCATCCGGAGGAGGGGATCCAATTCTTTACCAACATTTATTTTGATTTTTTGGTCATCCTGAAGTGTATATTCTTATTTTACCTGGATTTGGTCTAATTTCCCATATTATTTACCAAGAAAGAGGTAAATTAGAGTCATTTGGGTACATAGGAATAGTTTACGCAATATTATCTATTGGTATTTTAGGGTTTGTAGTATGAGCCCACCATATATTTACAGTAGGAATGGATGTAGACACACGAGCTTACTTCACCTCAGCAACAATAATTATTGCAGTACCAACTGGTATTAAAATTTTTAGATGAATAGCTACTATACATGGAATTTCAATTAAAACTTCAATTTCTATAGTATGATCAGCTGGATTTGTATTCTTATTTACTTTAGGAGGATTAACAGGAATTATTCTGTCAAATTCGTCTATTGACGTAATCCTTCACGATACTTATTATGTTGTTGCACATTTTCATTACGTCTTATCAATAGGAGCCGTATTTGCTATTATAGCAGGAATCATCCAATGATACCCATTATTTACAGGAATGTCTATAAACCCAAAATGGTTAAAAACTCAATTCATTATCATATTCACTGGAGTAAACATAACGTTTTTCCCACAACACTTTCTAGGGCTTAGAGGTATACCTCGACGATACTCTGATTACCCTGACATATTCCTAACTTGAAACATAGTTTCTTCTATCGGGAGAATAATTTCATTAGTAGGAATCATATTAATAATTTTCATTATATGAGAGAGAATAATTTCTAAACGCATTTCAATATTTAATTATAGAAATTTTTCATCTATTGAATGACTCCAGCAGAGTCCTCCTCAAGAACATTCTTACAGAGAACTACCATTAATAATTTCTAACTAATCAGTATGGCAGATTATTGCAATGAATTTAAGATTCATGTATGAGTATTTTTATTTTGCTGAAAATAGCAACATGAAAAATACTAGGATTCCAAGATGCAGTTTCACCAATTATAGAACAACTAATTTTATTCCATGATCACACAATAATGATTCTCATTATAATTACAGTAACTGTTTTGTATATACTTGCATCATTAATCTTTAATAAACTAAATAACCGAATACTTTTAGAGGGGCAATTAATTGAACTAATTTGAACTCTTATACCCGCAATTCTGTTAGTAATTATTGCACTACCTTCTCTTAAGATTTTATACTTATTAGAGGAAATCAATAAACCGTTAGTAACATTAAAGGCAATTGGGCATCAATGGTATTGAAGATACGAATATTCAGACTTTAGGAAAATTGAATTCGATTCATATATAAAACAAACTAAATCAATTAAATCTAACGAATTTCGACTTTTAGAAGTTGACAACAGAATTGTTTTACCTTTTAATACTAAGGTACGTATTTTAGTAACATCTTATGATGTTATTCATTCTTGAACTGTACCCTCCCTAGGTATTAAAATCGACGGATCACCGGGACGAATTAATCAAGGAAATATTATAATAACACGACCTGGGATTTTCTATGGACAATGCTCAGAAATTTGTGGAGCAAATCATAGATTTATACCAATTACAATAGAATCAATTAATTTACAATCATTCTTCAAATGGGTAAAAAACTTTTCATTAAGTCACTTAAAAGCAAGTGTTGGTCTCTTAAACCAAATTTTAGTAAAAAAGCGAATACTCTTAATGAAAGGAGTTAGTTTAATAGAAAACATAAACTTGTCAAGTTTAAGATATTACCTTTAACAATTTACTTCTTTATACCTCAAATAGCACCAATATGATGAACATTTATTATAGTACTATCTACTATGATATTTTTGTTAATAATTATCAATGCATTTTTTAATATCAAAAATAAAATCAAGATTAAATTTAACACAAATCCTATTTCAATAAATTGAAAATGATAATAAACTTATTTTCGGTATTTGACCCAGCAACAGGAATGATATCTATAAATTGAGTAAGAATTGCTTTCACTATAATTCTCCCACTGTCCTACTGAAATACCCCTAGAAAATTAACTACAATTATTATATTAATAATAAAAAAACTAACAAATGAAGTAACCATACATTTAGGTAGGAATGAACCATCAATTTTTTTTGTTAGAATATTTATATTTATTTTAATAAATAATGTACTCGGGCTTTTTCCCTACGTATTTACAGCATCAGCTCACCTTGTATTTTCTTTATCTATAGCCTTAACAATATGAATTTCCTTAATAATGTTTGGTTGAATAAATAAAACTAACAAAATATTTTACCATTTAGTTCCTGTAGGAACTCCTTACGTACTTATACCATTTATAGTAATAATTGAATCTATTAGAAATATTATTCGACCTGGATCATTAGCCGTTCGACTAACCGCAAATATAATCGCTGGACATCTTTTAATAACACTCTTAGGAAACAATCTAATAAATAACATATTTATATTAACTATTTTGATATGATTATTCATAGGATTAATTTTATTTGAACTAGCAGTAGCGTTTATTCAATCTTACGTATTTATAACACTATCAACATTATACTCAAGAGAAATTTAATGAAAAATCACCCATTCCATTTAGTAAACAACAGACCATGGCCTATTACCAGTTCTATAGGACTTTTTTCAATAACATCGGGAGCAATTGTATGATTTCATTACAACAAAATATGATTAATATTAATTGGAGTAATTATTACTACACTAACAATATTCCAATGATGACGTGACGTAGTTCGAGAATCTACATTCCAAGGGCTACATACAAAAATCGTTACAAGAGGAGTTAAACTAGGTATAATTATGTTTATCACTTCAGAAGTATTATTTTTTATATCATTTTTTTGGGCATTTTTTCATAGAAGACTTTCCCCATCAATAGAAATTGGTATACAATGACCACCATTGGGAATTAAATCATTTAATCCTATAAGAATTCCAATACTAAACACTATAATTTTATTATCATCAGGTGTCTCAATCACATGAGCACATAATGCGTTGTTAACAAATAACTATTCTCAGACATTTCAAAGAATAGCAATTACTATTATACTAGGGATCTATTTTTCTATTCTTCAAGCCATTGAATATTTAGAGTCACCATTCACAATAGCAGACTCAGTTTATGGATCAGTGTTCTTTATAAGAACAGGATTCCACGGGTTACACGTAATTATTGGAACAATATTTATTGTTATTTCAACCATTCGAATTTTTAATTTACACATGTCAAAGAATCATCACATAGGATTTGAAGCATCAGCTTGATATTGACATTTTGTTGATGTTGTTTGACTTTTCCTTTATATTTCAATTTATTGATGAGGAAGTTAATTTTAACTTTCTTAGTATAAAAAAGTATATAAAGCTTCCAACTTTAAGGTTTTCACTAAGTAAGTAATTAAGATTATAAGATTTTCATTGATTATTGTTATTAGAATTTTAACTGTTATAACTATAATAGTATTAATACTAAGAAAAAAAATATTAGCAGATATAGAAAAAATTACCCCATTTGAATGTGGGTTTAATCCTATATCATATACCCGATTACCATTTTCAATCCACTTTTTTATAATTGCAGTAATTTTCCTAATCTTTGACATTGAAATTATCATAATCTTACCTATAATTTTAACACTAAAGTCATCTTTAATTAAAATATGAATAGCAACATCAGCGTCATTCCTATTAATTTTACTAATTGGACTTTTTCATGAATGAAAAAATGGAATAATTGATTGAACTCAGTAAGAATTATAGTTAACAATAACATTCATTTTGCAAATGAAAAGTATCTAAGGATTAATTTTTAACAGAGAAGTAAAAATTTACAGTTAGTTTCGGCCTAAAATTAAAGATAACCATTCTTCATGTTTTAATTGAAGCCAAAGAGGAAGGAGAGAGGCACCTTAATGTTAATAAGGGAAATGATTTTAATCCAATTAAGGGGGAATAGGTAAAGGGGTAGCTGCTAACTAATTCCTTAAGCGGTTCAATTCCGTTTTTCCCTTTATATAGTTTAATAAAACATTTTATTTTCATTAAAAAAAAGACTGAAAAGTCTATAAATGTTTTCAAATGTAAATTTCCTTATTAACTTCACTAATATGCTCTATCTAAGCTATAAAAACATAATTCTAAATCATAAAAAATATTCAAATAATAATGGTTAAAAAGAAAACCCTTAAAGATCTAAGAAATAAAATTTGAATAGAATTACTTAGTTTAATTAAATAAAAAGATAGTCCCAGCCCACCAAAAAGTTCTCCTCATAGTATTCTATAGTTAAAATTTTTTCCTAGGAAATATCCTAACTTAAATAGTTTACTAGAATAACTGTATATGAATCATATTGAACCATTAAAGTGATAAAAATTTATAGACAAAAAATATATTATTCTTGAAAATTCGTAACCTAAGTAAAATCCTAACAGTACTATGACAATAGTTAAAATTTTAATGTGAAAAGGAAGAATTAAAAATTTCATATCTAAATTTAAAACTCACATGTATAAACATCCAAAACTTAAAGAAAACAATGATAGTAACCCAATACTAATTTTCATTAATGAGATGTTATCACCTAAATTTAAAAACCCTATGAAACCAAGCTTACACAAAATTCTATAATAAAACAATCGAACTCTATAAAAAGAAGTTAAGCCTAAACTAAAAAACATTAACAAAAATACAAGTATATTAATACCTTGAAACGACATTGTTTCAATAATTAAATCTTTAGAGTAAAACCCAGACAAGAAAGGAAATCCACATAAAGCTATGTTAGAAATATTGAAACAACAACAAGTATACGGCATTCTCAAACAAATTGAACCTATAAATCGAATATCCTGACAACCTCCTATTAAATGAATCATAATACCTGAACATAAAAATAATAGAGATTTAAACATAGCATGTGAAAGAAGGTGAAAAAAAGCTAAGTCTATTAAACCTATAAATAAACATCTTATTATTAACCCTAATTGTCTTAATGTAGACAAAGCAATAACTTTCCTTAAGTCAAACTCATAGCTTGCACACAATGAAGATATGATTAAAGTTATTAATCTAATATATAATAAAAAATTGTTAACAAATATTAAGTACTTATAAAATCGAATCAACAGATAAACACCAGCAGTAACTAAAGTTGAAGAATGAACTAAAGAAGAAACTGGGGTAGGAGCTGCTATTGCAGCAGGTAGTCAAATCGAAAGGGGGATTTGAGCTCTCTTAGTAAAAGAAGATAAGATAATAATATAAAAAATTAACTCATTGAAAAAATCTATATAAAAAATAAAACTCCACCCACCGTATCTAAAAATTCATCTAATAGAAACTAACAGTCCAATATCCCCTAAGCGATTAATAAGACATGTAACTATTCCTGCCAAAAAGCTTTTTATTGAACTATAATAAATAACTAAGCAATATGAAACTAACCCTAACCCATCTCAGCCTAGTATAATTCTAATTATATTAGGACTTAAAATTATTAAAAATATTCTAAGTACAAATATTAATACTAAAAATAAAAATCGCAATGAACTTTGAGAGTTATATCCTATATAAATTCTTCTGTATAAAACGACTACAGAAGAAATGAATAAAACAACAAAAGAAAAAATTAAAGAAATTCAATCTAGATAAACCAAAAAAATAACAGAAACAGAATTTAAACTTAAAAAACTTCACTCCAACATTACTCTATAGTTTTCTGCTATAAAACTTAAACTACAAAAAATCATAAATAGAGAAAAAGTTAACAAAATAACAAATCATATATTATACAAATTTACCTTAATCAAAATTTGAGGCTTAATAGCTTTTCAGAATCCACAAATCTGTATTTTTAATAAATTACTCAAATTATTATATGAATGTTAAAATTATAACAGGTAAAAAAATTAATGGAATTAGATGCAAAAACAAACATAAAAATTCAATAAGATTGATATTTGAAAAAGTATAAATATTATGGTTTAAACCATGTTGTCTGTAACTAAATAGATAATAACTAAAGCACGCACAAAAAAAGGAAATACCTACAAAGAAAATAAAAGAACCAGGTCAAAATATCATTATACTATTTAGAATTATTAATTCACTAATAAAATTAACACTAGGTGGACAACTTATATTAAAGGAGCATAAAAGAAAAAAGATTAAGGAACATCTTGGAATATAAGTTATTAAGCCTTTATTGATATAAAATCTTCGGCTTCCTGAACGAGTATAAAATAAATTAGCTAAATAAAATAACCCTGACGAACAAAACCCGTGTCCCAGTATTAGCATATAAGAACCTAACACGCCTCAGTTTCTTACTGTAACCAGTCCTATAATAACTATTCCTATGTGAGAAACAGAAGAGTAAGCAATTAAACATTTCATATCAGCCTGAATTAAGCAAACAATAGAAATAAGTAAAGACCCAACTATTGAAAAAGAATACCAAATATAAGAGTACTTAATAAATATGCATTCACATACGTTTATTACACGAATTAACCCAAACCCACCAATCCTTAATATTAATCCTGCTAAAATTATGGAACCAGAAACAGGTGCTTGGACATGAGCCTTAGGGAGCCAAAAGTGTAAAAAATATATAGGTAGTTTTACTATAAAAACAACCACTATAATGAAATGAATCACAAAAAAATCAGTATACAACTTTATATTGTCAAAAATTAATGAATAATTCTCTAAGTAAAAAATTAATAAGAAAACCAAAAGAGGTAAAGAAAAAATAACTGTATAAAAAAATAGATATATCCCAGCAATCAACCGTTCTGGTTGATACCCTCAACCTAAAACTAAAATTAATAGAGGCACTAAAATTAATTCAAATGAAATATACATATATAAAAAATTTAAAGAACAAAAAATTAAAATAACTAAAAATGTAATAAAAGCACTAATAGATAAATACATGAAGAATCCCACACAACCATGTATAGAAATTAATATAAAAGATCTAATTAAAAATCCTATTAAAACCAACCCGTAAGAAAAAAAATCAAAACCTAAAGAGTATGAAATTTTTCTATAAAATCTCATACATCTAGACCCCAATATATATATATATGCAAAACAAAAAAAATGCTGAAAAAGCAGAAAAAACTCTATGAAACTTAGTAAAATTATGGCCATTATCATAAAAATTATACCTATCATAACCCTAAGGAATTTAAATAATCATTACCATAACAACGAATTATACTTACTAAAACTCTTAAGCCCAAAACTCCTTCACAAACAAAGAAGACTATAAAAATTACTATAAAATAATAACCACTAGCAAAAAATATTAAAAAGTAGACTATTATTATTAATAAAGAAACCACAATAAATTCTAATCTAAGTAAGCATAGAAAAATATGCTTACGAATAACAAGTAAAGAAAACATACACATAATGTATATATAAATAAAAAAATAAAAAATAAGCTTTAATAATTTAATAAAAATAGTAGATTTGTAATCTAAAGTTAGGAAATCCCTTTGAAGCTTCAACAAAGTAGATTATTCTACAAGATTAATACCCAAAATTAAAATTTTTATTAAATTATTTGTTGGTATCAAAATACTCATTATAAAAATAATAGTAATAATTTCTTCTTTAATTTTTATAATCAAAACACCTATATCGTTAGGAATTTTACTTCTTATTCAAACATCATTATCTACAATCCTTGTAGCAAAGATTATAGATTCATCGTGAATAGCATTAATTATTTTCCTTATGTTAATTGGAGGCCTTATAATTTTATTTATATACATAAGAAGAATTTCATCTAATGAAAAATTCTCACCAAAAATTATGATAGCAATATTATTGCTGATAGTCTTGAATCCGATAGAAGAACTATACAGCGAGTCTCAAATTAATGACCTCATAAAATTTAACATATCAATAGATACAATTTCGTTAACAAAAATTTACAATAAAAAAACCATTATAATCACTATCATAATATTCATATATATACTCCTAGCTATAATTGTAGTAACAAAAATTGTTAAAATTTATAAAGGACCCCTACGCTCACGAAACTTTTAATGAATAAACCCTTACGAAAAAGAGATAGAATAATTTCTATTGTTAACAATTCCCTAATTGACTTGCCGGCACCAGTAAATCTATCAGCATGATGAAATTTTGGCTCAATCTTAGGGGTATGCCTGGTAGTTCAATTAGTAACAGGAATTTTACTTTCTATGCATTATACTGCTGATATTACTGTAGCCTTTTCAAGAGTCAGTCACATTTCACGGGATGTAAACTACGGTTGGCTTATACGAACAATCCACTCAAATGGAGCTTCATTATTTTTTATATGTATTTATATACATGTAGGACGAGGCATTTACTACGGATCATTTAATATAATTAAAACATGAAACATAGGTATTGTGATTCTTTTAACAACAATAGCAACAGCATTTTTAGGGTATGTTTTGCCATGAGGACAAATGTCTTTCTGAGGTGCAACAGTTATTACGAATCTTCTATCGGCATTTCCTTATATTGGAATAATGTTAGTCAATTGAATCTGAGGGGGGTTTAGCGTTGAAAACGCAACACTATCTCGATTTTTTAGACTTCATTTCATGATACCATTTGTTATTGCTGCAATAACAATAATTCACTTGTTTTTCCTTCACATTACTGGATCAAATAATCCTATTGGGATTAATTCTAATCTTGACAAAATTCCATTTCACCCATTTTTTTCAATTAAGGACATCATAGGATTTTCATTAACAGCAACCTTCTTGTTTATCTTAACCTTATCCAATCCATATTTGCTTTCAGATCCTGATAATTTCCTACCTGCCAACCCCATAGTCACACCTGTACACATTCAACCCGAATGATATTTTCTTTTTGCCTACGCAATTCTTCGTTCGATCCCCAACAAATTAGGAGGAGTAATAGCATTATTTGTTTCAATCATTATTTTAGCAATTTTACCGTTCTCCATAAAAACAAAATTTAGGGGAATCAATTTTTATCCTATTAATCAATTCAATTTTTGAATATTTATTATAACTATTTTTCTATTGACTTGAATCGGAGCACGACCAGTAGAATGACCCTACACATTAACAGGAATAATTCTAACAGTTTGATATTTCTCATATTTCTTAAGAGATCCTATCCTATCAAAAATTTGAGATAAAGTAATCTACTAAAGTTATTTAGCTTATATTAAAAGCACGTACCTTGAAAGTACGAGAAAGAGTAATTTAATAACTTTACAAAAAAAAATGATAAAAACACAGTAACTTTAATAGAATAAAAAGTCCTATATAATTTAATATTATAGGAAGATAGCATTTTCATGCTAAATATATAAGTTTATCATAACGAAACCGAGGTAAGGTAGAACGAACTCAAATAAATAAAAAACATAGTATAATAACCCTAACATAAAAACTTATTCTGTTATAATTTGAACCTAAAAAAACAATACAAGAAATCAAACAAATGAAAATAATTCTAGAATATTCGGAAATAAATAACAATGCAAAACCTCTACCACCGTATTCAACATTAAACCCTGAGACTAACTCTCTCTCCCCCTCTGAAAAATCAAAAGGAGTACGGTTTCTTTCAGCTATACAGCAAGAAATTCAACACAAAAAAATGGGAAAGGAGACAAACAAAAATCATAGACTTTTTTGTAGATAATAAAAGTCTATTAATCTATAACCATCAATTAAAAGAAAAAACCCAAGTAAAATTAATGACAATCTTACTTCATAAGAGATAGCTTGAGAAATTCTACGAATGCAACCTAATATTGAGTAAATTCTATTAGAAGATCAACCACAAATTATTAATCCATAAATTCCTAAGCTTGAACAACATAAGAAAAATAGCAGACCTAAATTTATTTCAATTCTGTTAACATAATAAGGGAATAAAACTCAAATAAAAAGACTCTGTAATAATCTAAACAAAGGACATAGTAAATAAATTAAATAATTAGAATTTATAGGAAAAAATTGCTCCCTTAAAAAAAGCTTAGCACCGTCACTAAAAGGCTGCAATAGGCCTAAAAGTCCAACTTTATTAGGGCCTTTACGACATTGAATATAACCTAAAACTTTTCGTTCTAGCAAAGTAAAAAAACCTACAGAAACTATAACAAATAACAATAATGAAAAAAAACTAATAAAGTATATTAATGAATGTATAATTTTTATACTTAATTAAATTCTAAACTTAATACAATAATCTGCCAAATCACTAAAATATAAAATACTATATTGTTGGTCCTTTCGTACTAAACAAATATTTTATGTTTTCAGATAGAAACCAACCTGGTTTACACCGGTTTGAACTCAAATCATGTAAGAATTTATAAGTCGAACAGACTAAACTCTAAGAATGCTGCTTCTTAGATTTTTCCTAATTCAACATCGAGGTCGCAAAAATTAATATAGATATGAACTCCCCATTATTATTACGCTGTTATCCCTAAGGTAACTTAAACTTTTAATCTTTTATAAGGATCAATATAATATTTACAAAAATAAATGAATAAAAAAAGTAAAGTTAAAATTTACTAACCACCCCAGCCAAAAATATTTAAAAACTAACTAAAATTGTAAATTAAAAATTATTTAAAATTTAAAATCTAAAGTTCTATAGGGTCTTATCGTCCCAAAAAATCAACTAAGCATTTTAACTTACAGTTTAAATTTTAATATTAAAATTAATAAAACATATTTCTCATATATCCATTCATACAAGCTCCTAATTAGGAAGCTATTTACTATGCTACCTTTGCACAGTCAAAATACTGCAGCCATTTAGACAATTTTCCCATAGGGCAGAAAATACCTTTCAAAAAATCAAAAAGAAATGTTTTTGATAAACAGTTGGAAATAAAGATTTGTCGAATTCATAATAAAACATTTATAACATAATACTAATTAAATCATTATTAAAAAAAAAAAAAATTGTATAAAAAAATTAAGTAGCAAATTAAATATAATAAAAAACTATTAACAGGATAAAATTTATTAAAAACTAAATACAAAATTTAAAAGAAAATATAAACCAAAAATTTTATATTGTAATAAATTTATTAAGATTATCCATAATAAAATACCATTTTAAGTTAAATGAATAAAACCTACAAAAAAATATATAATTAAATTAAATCCTTAATAACCAGATATATAAAAAACGACTAACATCTAATTACTTTAATTTTATTATAAAATTTTATTAAACAAATAAATCAATAAGAAAATTGAACTTCTTAATTCGGGATAAAAAACTAATTAAACTACTTAATACACCCTGATACGAAAGGTACTAAAAAATAAACCTACAAATCTATTAATAACACCTTAACAGATTTCTTAAATTTATATTACTTCAAAAAATACTATAAATAAATTAAATAATACAAAAAAATTAACAAAATTATTTTTATAGTAAATATCAAACTAAAATGTTAAATTTTCTTATTAATGTAACTAAAAAGCTTTAGAATAAGCTATAGTTTGTTTTATTTTTTCATTCTAACTCCACCTTCCGGTGGAGTTACTTTGTTACGACTTATCCTAGTTTAATTAGGAGTGACGGGCGATATGTACATAAAATAGGGTAAAATTCAAATTAATAAATTTATTAAAATTACTATTAAATCCCCATTCAAAATATCTATTGAGAATATTCATCTTTATGATATTTATTATAATAGTAATCCATAGAAACCTTAAAAAAACTGCACCTTGACCTAATGTTAATCTTATAAAGTTAAAGAAAATATCCTTAAAAAACATTCGACTATAATAGCGATATACAAATAAAAAATAAAGGTGTAAACTATCGTGGTTTATCAATTAACCTACAGATTCCTCTAAAAAAATATCTTACCGCCAAATTTTTTGAGCTTTAAAGAACTTAGCTAATACATATTCTGAATAAAAAATTTACATAAATATAATAGGGTATCTAATCCTAGTTTTATAATTAAATTTTCCTAGTATCCTTAAGAAATTTATTTCAATAAATAAATTCCACCTAAATATTTTAATAATAATTTCACTAACAAATAAAAACTATATTCTATAAGATTAATTATAATAAATTGTCTAACCGCGAATGCTGGCACAAATTTAATCTATTTTTGATTCAATTCCTTTATTGATTAAAAAATAATAATAAAAATACTAATTACTGAAAAATGATTATTAAAACATGATATTCATATAATTGAATGAATAAATTAATAAAAAAACTAAAATTAAATTTTTTTGAAATATTAAACTTGAAGGCTTATATATTCTTTACTCCCAATAACATATATCTTCCAAGGAAAATTAATTAACAAAAATAAACAAAAATAAATATATTATGTTAAAAAAATTAAAGAAAACACTTATTCTTAAGAAATTTCAAGTAATTAAGTCTTGGGGAACCTAACTGATAGATTTAACCTATCAATTTACTAACAAATTGGGGTTTGTTAATAAATACTCTAGTTAAAATTAACTCTTAAGAAATTTCAAGTATTCTTGTTTAATCATATTAAGCATAATATTAAACTTGAAGGCTTATATATTCTTTCCTCCCAATAACATATATCTTCCAAGGAAAATTAATTAACAAAAATAAACAAAAATAAATATATTATGTTAAAAAAATTAAAGAAAACACTTATTCTTAAGAAATTTCAAGTAATTAAGTCTTGGGGAACCTAACTGATAGATTTAACCTATCAATTTACTAACAAATTGGGGTTTGTTAATAAATACTCTAGTTAAAATTAACTCTTAAGAAATTTCAAGTATTCTTGTTTAATCATATTAAGCATATTATTAAACTTGAAGGCTTATATATTCTTTCCTCCCAATAACATATATCTTCCAAGGAAAATTTATTAACAAAAATAAACAAAAATAAATATATTATGTTAAAAAAATTAAAGAAAACACTTATTATTAAGAAATTTCAAGTAATTAAGTCTTGGGGAACCTAACTGATAGATTTAACCTATCAATTTACTAACAAATTGGGGTTTGTTAATAATTTAAGTTTAATAAAAGATTAATATACTATTTATATTAAGATTTTAATGTAAATAATTAAATATTAAGAATATGTACTAATAAATATAATATAGTATTAAATAAGTAATAAATTAAATCTTTAATTTACTAATTATAATAGAATTTCCTTTCTTTTTCTTTCTTTAGAAAGGAAATTCTTAGTATTAAAGTTAATTAATATTAATAAGGTATTACAATATATTAAACATTTATTAATATATAAATATTTATTATATAATATTATATTAAACATTTATTAATATATAAATATTTATTATATAATATTATATTAAACATTTATTAATATATAAATATTTATTATATAATAATATTAAACATTTATTAATATATAAATATTTATTATATAATATAAATAATATTAAATACTTATTCTTTTTAGATTTATACATAATATTGTATATATTATTTAATTCTATTAAATTTATTATTATAAATACTATATTAAACATTTATTGATATATAAATATTTATTATATTATAAATAAAGCCCTAGTTGAAAATTGCTAAGAACTAGGATAAACCCTCATCTGGCTCAAATTTGATCATTTATAGTCTTTTTCGACTTCGTTTTTTTTTTCAATGAAAATTTTCTATTAAAATGGAGCAAGACGAAAACATATTGAATTAATTAAATTTCACAAATTATTTGTTAGAAATCACGCCTTAAGGTGCTCTAATTTCAGCATAATAAGCCATTCACTTTTATATTTAGGAAATATTTTTTATAAAATT